GATCAAAAACTGCTAATTCATATAGAGCCATCGAACCGGCCCAACCAGCAACCAGGGCCGTATGCATTATATGAACAGAAATCAAACGGCCGGGATCATTCAATACAACAGTATGAACACGATACCAAGGCAAACCCATGGAAATACCCCTTTATCAATGAAAAATAGACACTATGTAACTTTATTGCATTGGAAAAAACTATGCTACGGACCCCCCCCCTTTTTTTTAGGTAATTATTTTGTAGAAAGGATTAATATTTGTTCTATTCTGTTAGTAATAATGGAACAATTCGATTCATAGGAAAAAAGGGAAGCGGATCTATTCTATATCCGATAAGTACCAATACGCAATGGGGGTGAATCCTATTTTATATGAACCAAGATAGCTACTGTTGTTCATCATTTAAAAGTCTGCTCATAAAAACTTTCCTTTATTTTGATTCATTATCTCTTATTTTACTTTTATTTTATATTTTATTTTAGTTTGTTCAACTTATATATTAAATATCATTAATAAAGTAGGAAAACAGGATAATAAAAAAAAAGGATAATAAATATTATTAAAAACTGAAACCCTAGTCTTACGTTTCCACATCAAAGTGAAATAGAGAACTTCATTCTCTTTTTTTTTATTTCATGCCTATTGGCGTTCCAAAAGTACCTTTTCGAAGTCCTGGAGAAGGAGATACATCTTGGGTTGACATATAGTGCGACTTGTCAGATATCTTGGGCTATATGGGATTTCCCCATTTTCTCCCTCGATCGAGATATCCTCTGTTTCGCCCAAAAAGATTGATTTAATTATCAAAAATTTGTAACGCGAAGCGCAAAAAAATAAAATTGAATGCAGGGAGTATTTAGATTGATATTAGATTATCAAAATTTTTTTATGGTTTACGTGATCGGACTAATAAAATTAAGTATCCAGGCTCCGTTTAGCAAAAACCCAATTGATAATTAATATATAATATTTTTAGACTTACTACTTAATATGATATGCAAATATAATACGCAAAGTTATGATAACAAATTCTATTAAAAAATATAAAAAATTGAAACAGGGTTATCTAAAACTGTTGATAAAATCAAATAATATAATTAAAAATTTGTTGACTATATTGAATTGAGAGAAGACAAGTGAAAGAAATTAATTGAAAAAAAGGGGAGTAGTAAAAAAAAAGACGCGGTATTTGGTTAATTTGTCCTATATGTGCAAATCAAAATCGGGCAAACTTTTCCTTTTACTCGGGGTAGAGCATAAACCTAAAAAATAGAATAAAAAAAGGAAGAAGCCCTTTCAGGAACAAGAAAAAACCATCGCTATTTCAACTGAATATCGATGAAAAAAAAATATCAATGAATCAAGTTAGTCTGACAGGCCTAAAAAATTTTTTTATTATAGGATATCTAATAAAAGTAAAATAAAAGGGGCCCGATTTTTATCTTTTACTTAAAAAAAAAGAGAGGAAGCCATTCTCTTATAAGTTAGAAATAAAAGTCTTCTATAAAAAAACGGGAGAGGTTGACACATTGATTTTTTCACAATTTTTGTTGAACCGTATGCATCAAAAGGTGCTTGTACGGCTCCGAAGGAATAAAATTTTATCCTAATCAACCGACTTTATCGAGAAAGATTATTTTTTTTAGGCCAGGAGGTTGATACCGAAATCTCGAATCAACTTATTAGTCTTATGATATATCTCAGTATAGAAAAGGATACCAAAGATCTTTATTTGTTTATAAACTCTCCTGGTGGGTGGGTAATATCTGGAATGGCTATTTATGATACTATGCAATTTGTGCGACCCGATGTACAGACAATATGCATGGGATTGGCCGCTTCAATAGCATCTTTTATCCTAGTCGGAGGAGCAATTACCAAACGTATAGCATTCCCTCACGCTCGGCGCCAACGAGTTTTTTTATTTTTCAGAAAAAAATACTATGCCTTCGCCATCGGAAATATAAATTAGTTAAGTAATAATAGCATGGCACTTCGAATTCGATATGAAATTTTTTAGATTCAAAAAAATTAGATTATATATTGAAAGAGTAGTATGAGATAAGGAAGGGGTATTTCAAATAATATCTTACCTATTCGAACACATCTCAGCGTCACAAACTTTGTTTTCACACCGGAAGCTTAAAAAAAAAGAAACTTTGGGATTGCTGAATCATAGACGAATAAAAAAAAATGATATATATAAAGCAACGGAACCATCATAGTATTTTTTTAACTCCTATAAATAAAAAAAAGAAGGATGGTAATTGGATCAGTTATGGATCTGCGGATAATACAACCTATATTTTTTTCTTTCGCGGAAAGGTAAAAAATACAAATTCCATTGTCGAGCCGTATGCAATGCACAAAAAAAGCCTGTACGGTTATTGAATTTTCTCCGTTTTTTTGATTCTCTCGCCTCATTCTGCGAAATAAACGAACCTTTTCTATTATATTATCAGGGTAATGATCCATCAACCCGCTAGTTCGTTTTATGAGGCACAAACGGGAGAATTTATCTTGGAAGCAGAAGAACTACTAAAAATTCGCGAAACCATCACAAGGGTTTATGTACAAAGAACCGGCAAACCTATATGGGTTGTATCCGAAGACATGGAAAGGGATGTTTTTATGTCAGCAACAGAAGCCCAAGCTCATGGAATTGTTGATCTTGTAGCAGTTCAATAAGAAATAGAAGCAATTTCATACAAATCCACAATTGTTAATTTTATATCTTTTTAGATTAAAGGTTTAATTTCATATTCTTTTCAATATTAAAAAAAAGATATATTGAACAGAAGTAATTCAGAATTAGCCGGTTAGAACCAATCTAAACCAGCCCATTATTTATATGATTCCGTATGCCAACCATTAAACAACTTATTAGAAATACAAGACAGCCAATCCGAAATGTCACAAAATCCCCAGCGCTTCGGGGGTGCCCTCAGCGACGAGGAACATGTACTCGGGTGTATGTGCGACTCGTTTAGATCGTAGACTGAGACACAAAAAGTCAATTCTTTTAAAAATATAAAGGATCAGTAGAGGAACTGGATTCATTAGTTAAAAAAGATAACTCGTTCATATCTTCTATTGTGTCTGAAACTTATGGTTTACATTGGTGCAAATCCAATCAACTCCATTTTTTAGAAAACCCCCAATGATAACAAATGGTTATCCCTTAAGCGGGGGAAATTCCATTTTTTATTAAAAAAATTCTACTCTTGAAAGAAAAGAACGGACTAACAGGGTAAATGACCAAATCAATTTTAAAAATGAAATACCGTTACTGTATAAAGTAGATCTCATTGTGAAAGACCTATTACTGGAATATTCATGAGGTAGAGCCAAAGAATGTGAATTGTACAAGTTACCCATAGTATTGATTAATTAAAAGAAGGAGCTCCGGTGTATAGAGAGGACCTCACCGTTTTAGAAGTAACCATAGAAACGATGGAATCCACTATTTATCCATTTCTAGTTACTACTTTTTGTAGTTATTCTATTTTTTATATCAAGGCAATTTTTCCTTTCACAGCAAAGGAAAATACCTAGCAAAAAATAGTGGTCGGGAAGGTTAGATTAGCAAAAGCCACTGGAATTTTTTTTTTATACATTGGAATAATTCGTTTGGTTATTAATGACTAGTAAAGGAGAAAAGAATAGCTAAAAAAGAATTAGTTATTCATCAAAGTTTGATTTATTCAATGACTAGAATTAAACGCGGGTATATAGCTCGGAGGCGTAGAACAAAACTTCGTTTATTTGCATCAAGCTTTCGAGGGGCTCATTCACGACTTACACGAACTATGACTCAACAGAGAATAAGAGCTTTAGTTTCGGCTCATCGGGATAGGGGTAAAAGAAAAAGAGATTTTCGTCGTTTATGGATCACTAGAATAAATGCCGTAATTCACGAAACGGGGGTATTCTATAGTTATAATAGATTCATCCACAATCTGTACAAGAAGCAATTACTTCTTAATCGGAAAATACTTGCACAAATAGCTCTATTAAATAGGAGTTGTCTTTATACGATTTCAAATGAGATCAAAGAATAAGGCAATTGGAAGAAATCCGGAAATAGAGTTTTAAGGAGAATGAGCTCGGGGAAGGTAGAGTAGAAATTAGTATTATAAAAAAAGTCATAAAAAAAAAAGGAGGGTATATAGTCGCTAAAAAAAAAGTTACTATTTTTCTTTTTGACGATTCTTTGTTTTTTTATGACAGACACAGACGTAACAACCAAAGTTTCATTCTTGATTGGAGTTGTCGAACAAAATATTAACCTCTTTTTGAATTCCTTCAGATTAGAATTCTTATTCAATTGAAGAACAAGTCTATTTTTTTCGGGTTCTAAGGCTAGTAGTTCTAGGGGTCGACTCACTTCTTTCAAATTGTTTCTGATTATTAAGAAACGGTAACAAAGATAAAATACGAGCTTGTTTTATAGCAATAGTAATTAATCGTTGTTGTTTTAAAGTAACTCTATTCACCCGTCTAGATAATATTTTTCCTTGTTCACTAATAAATCGACTAATTAAACTCATGTTTCTATAATCAATTCGATCCCCCGATTGGATCGGGGGCAAACGCCTACGAAAAGATCGCTTGGATTTAGTAAAAGGTCGCTTAGATTTATTCATAATTTTTTATTCCTTATCTCTAAAATCTTATTTTGATCGGATGAAAATAAAAATAATTTCTATTATTTCTATATAGAATTAAGACTATAGGATTTTATTTCTTTCTATTTATTTGTTTATATTTATATATATGTAAATAATATAGATACTATCATTATTCCTGTTCTTAAAATAAAAGTTGACTTAATTTGATCTATTTCTTTATTTCCCCGTGAATTGTATGTTTATAACAATAGGGACAAAATTTTCTCAATTCCAAACGACTGGGGGTGTTATGCCGATTCTTTTGGGTAATATATCTGGAAATTCCCGCGGATTCTTTCTTAATATCATTTCGAACACAACTAGTACATTCCAAAATAATTGTTACTCGAACATCTTTACCCTTGGCCATGAAACCTCCTTTAGATTTATGATTCACCCCAATCTTCTATTTTCATTTTAGGATCCAGAAAGAACAAGAACCAAAAAAATAGAAGCTGTTAACTAAAAAAAATTTCTAAAATATTTAGTTGCAATGAATATTAATTAATAATTAAATAAAAATAATTAAGTAATACAATGATTTTTTGAAAACTATATTTAAAATCTTTGTACAGGATTTTTTGACGTCTCTCGTAGGATACTCTTTCGCTAGCAACACCTTTTTTATTCTATGTACTAACTTACTAATTTAATTTGAATTGGATCCTTAGCCCTCCTTTTTATAACCTTCCGCCCCCCCCCCTTTTTTTTTATTGATTATTAAAAAAAAGTAAAAAAATAGGGGGGTTAGTCCCCGGTCGTAGATCGTATTTCTCAATTTTTTAACCCTTTCTGATGTTAATAACTAGAATTAAAAAAAGGGAAATGTTAATGCATCTGGAAATAAACGATTAATCTCTATTAATAAACCTGCTAACGAACCGAACCATAGAGTACTTAGTACCGGTGCTACGGAAAGATATGTTTTTAGATCTCGCATTTGAAATCCTCCTTCTTTCTTCTTTATTGTATTACAATATATATAGTAATATATATAACTACAGATGTACATGTAGTTAAGAAGTTTTTTTATTTGGATAGGTAACCCCCATTTTCAAAATTATAATTGAAATATTGTCTACTAGAATGATCTTATAGATTTGAGTTTAAAATTTTATATCAAATTGACATTGAGAGAATTTGCGTAAAAAAAGTCACTCTTTTTTATATTAGATATATATATTTTTGTTATCTGATATGAGAAAAAAACTAAGGATAACGAAGGGTGTGGAAAACAACAGAGGAATTCTTTACAATGACACTGTAAACCAATTGAAAGGGATGTAGCGCAGCTTGGTAGCGCGTTTGTTTTGGGTACAAAATGTCACGGGTTCAAATCCTGTCATCCCTACCTATTACTGCTCTTATGAGCAGTAACGAGGGGTCCATTTTAGATCTATCCAATTTGAATAAAATTGGACATACATATAATTATAAAATTTATGATATACTATATATATAGTATATACGTATAAAAAGGATTCGAATTAAAGAATGTCCTCTTTCTAGCCTTTTCATTTTTTTATAAAAAAACAATAAAAGCGCTCTTAGTTCAGTTCGGTAGAACGTGGGTCTCCAAAACCCAATGTCGTAGGTTCAAATCCTACAGAGCGTGATTTCACTCTTGTTTATTAGATGTTGTCCAAATTCCCCTATTCACAAATAATTGAGCAGCAATCTTAATTTGACCTCCCGCATATGAAAGCAAGAAGGAGGTCAATTAAAAAAAAGAGATGTTAATTAATTAAAAGTCCAACTGATCACCACGCCTGTATTGTAAATAAGCAGTTACGAATAATCCAGCCAAAGTAATAGGAATTAGACCTAAGACGATTCCAAATAAAGAAACTTCAATCATTTCAATTTTCTTTTGTTTTCATTTTTGAAAGGGAGAAAAGAGAGGTACTATCTATTCCTAGTTCTTAATCTGTATTACCAATAAATCTCAATTCAAAAAATTGGGTAATTAACACGGTAAGGAACTATTTAACATATGAATGAACATATGAAATACCATAGAACTCCTTTTTTTATCTTCATTCAATGAATTTCAAATAAGTCGTATTTTACTTAGACCAATAAATAGAACTGAGGTTATAGTTAAAGCTGCTAGTAGAAAACCGAAATAACTCGTTAGAGTAGGCATGGAGGGACCCAATAAAAGATGTGTTTTTTTATACATATTATATTTCTAAAGTATTTCCCTAAGTTTAAATTTAAAAAAGTTTCAAAGAGATAGATAAAAATCCGAGTTCCAAGAATCCAAAAATGAAATTGAAAAATTGTGAATTATCCATCATTATAGGTGGTATGAACAAAAATAGATAAAAAAACTAAATTCATCGGTACCATCTCAGGATTCAGAATTCACGTAACTTATTATTAATTGAAAAACTCTTTAATAAATTAATAATAAAAAAAATAATACATAAAAAAAATTTTTTATTATCTAACTTTAGTCAAAAAGTCAAAACATATAACTTTTTTTTAATGAATATGGAAAAATTTGAAAAGAAGTTGGTTGGTTCGTTTTTTTTAAGTCACCTTAGAACCTAGAATACGCTCCCTTCTACTTTATTAAATTGATTAAAATAAAATTGACTTAAATTTGAATTTGAACTCATTAGATAAGAGCAGGTTTCTTCATTTAATCTATCGACTGAGACCAAAACAGGCTATCCTACATGGAGAACGAGATAAGTCAAAAAAATATTAATTTATTTTAACTAGATATTTTAACTAGATTTTAAAATTTTTAATTAGCAATTTATATTATCATTTCCTTTCTAGGTTTTAGGTTTTTTTCTTTCGAGATTATATAGAAAATAG